TCCCATATTTAGTAATTCCTGAACTACTTCTTCTGTATCGGGGATCGTCGAAATAAGCAAGAATACTATTTCTACGTAAAATCCCATTTATGGGTATTTCAATCGAGATACCAGAACGGAGCATTAGTTCTTTCTCCCGTTCTTGATCATATTGGAATGGGATGATGAATCTATTTCTTCGCCTTTTCGCCAATAAATCAGAATTCTCGTGGAGAATGGCAGGATATAGGAAATTCCAATGACCATTAGATATGATTCGATCAGGTCCTGAATAATCAAGAATCCCCTGCCCTTTTTTACTGGAAGGATCCGAACTAAACAATTTGTGTCTCACTCGATCATTAGTCACTGAGAGGTCAGAAATGGATCTCCGTTCGACAGAAAGAGAATGAACATTCATTTGATCTTGATCCTTGTGGAGCGAAAAAGTGACTATACTGGATCTGCACGGACCTCCTGATAATATCCATAAATGGCTTGTTTTTGGTAAGAGATGAACATTACCATATCTATATTCAGGCGCATGGTACACATCGGTACTCCAGTGCATTTCTCCCTCTGAGTCAGAATAAATATGTTTTCGAACCCTCTCTTTAAAATTGAAAGTGGATGTTCCAGCGCGAATCTCAGCAATCACTTGTTCTGATTCTACATATTGATCGTTTTGAACTAAAAGAAAACTTTTTTGTGGAATATTCACATTATGTAGAATATCCTGACTCTCAATAGTTACATACAGGTCTATATAACATAGAAAAGCAGGATGTCCATGACGTGTACGTGTGGGATGAACCAAATCCTCATTGAATTTTATTTTTCCATTAGAAGGAGCTCGTACATGTTCTGCAGTACCACCTGTAAATACTCCACCGGTATGAAAAGTTCTTAATGTTAGTTGAGTCCCTGGTTCCCCAATTGATTGACCTGCAATAATACCTACTGCTTCTCCCAATTCGACCAGGTCGCCATGAGTGGGACTCCGACCATAACATAATCTACAGATCCAAGATGTACTCCTGCAAATAAAGGGGGTTCGAATATATATTGATTGTGCTCGAAAGGTTATGAATCGATTGACAAGTCCAATACCAATATCTTGATTTCGAGTGGCAATGCATCGTAGACCCATATATATATCGTCTGCTAATACACGACCAATTAGTGTTTGGATCCAAATTTTTTCCGTCATCCCGTTTCGAGGACTCACGGAAATACCTCGGATAGTGCCACAATCTGTTCTACGCACAACAATGTGTTGAACTACTTCAACAAGTCTACGCGTGAGGTATCCAGCATCTGATGTTCGTACAGCAGTATCCACAACTCCTTTGCGGGCTCCGTAGCAGGAAATTATATATTCCGTTAAAGAGAGTCCTTCGCGTAAATTGCTTTGAATGGGTAAATCAATCATTTGTCCTTGGGGGTCCGACATTAATCCTCTCATACCTACTAATTGGTGTACCTGAGATGCATTTCCTCTAGCTCCCGAAAAGGACATTATATGGACTGGATTAGAAGGATCAGTCATCCTAAAATTAGGATGCATTTCTTGTCTCAAATATTCACTTGTAGCATACCATATCTCAATGGATTGACGCAATTTTTCTACCGCGTGTACATTCCCATAATGATGGTGCTTTTCTAAAATCAAACTTTGTTGTTCAGCATCTTGGACTAGCCATCCCTTAGAAGGTATTGTTAAAAGATCATCAATTCCTAATGAAATGGATGTAGCAGTGGCTTGCTGGAAACCCAGAGTCTTTACTTGATCCAGGATGTGCGATGTATATGCCATTCCGAAGTGATCTATTAATCTGCTAATAAGTCGTTTCATGGCAGTTGCATCTATCACTTTATTGTGAAAAACCAGATCGGCCCGTTCTGCCATAAGTACCTCCATATTCCGCTGAGTAGGATTCGACAATGGGTTTGAGTCAGTGATTTGAAGACTTCCTTTCCTCGATCTTGATTCACGTAGAAATTCAGGAATTATGATACCGGTTGAGCCGTAGAGAACCGAATTCCCACGGTATCACATAATTACTTAGCTTAGGTATCGTATGAGTAGGCCCGACAAAACCCTTGTATGGCTTCTTCTATTTCTCGATAAAAAGAAATATGACCGGCAGTTGTTCGAATGTATATACAAAGGATTTCTTTTTTTACACTTCTTACTATTAGATAGTGCCCATAAATCTCATGATAGGTACCCAAAGATTCATATTGAACTTCGATGGGAACTTCTCTTGAGGCAATGACACGTTGATCGAGTCGCCACCGGAGCCACAAAGGACTATCTAAATTGATTCGTTTCTGCCGATAAGCTCCAAGTGCATCATAGGAACTACAAAAATAGGGTTCTTTCTCTTTCGTATACTTATTATCGTCAACCGTTTCATTTTGATAGTTTCTTCGATTACATGGATTATACCTATTTGAACAAATACCTCGACGATTCCCGATCGTTAATATATAGAGTCCAATAAGCATATCTTGAGTT